AATGAAAAATTACTCGATTTTTCTTTCTCCAAAATGATCAATTTTATAAGATTGAATCGACTAAAAAATGAAATTAATCATTTCATATTGATAGTATTGCTATGCTTAGTGTGCGACTCGTTAGTTTTTTAGAACGGTTCCAATTTAACAAATTTATAAACGGGTTCATCGTATAAATTAATTAAAAAAGAACTAATAACCAACGCATCACTTCGGATTATCTAGATCTAAAGAACTAGTCAAAACAAAAAAAATATAAAAAAAGATATATTATAGCAACTGAACTATTGTGAAGCATAAAAGAATAAAAATATTATTTAGTTGTAAAGCAATAAAAATATACAGATAAATGAAGAGGTGAAAGAAAGAGAGAAAAATAAATCAATGATATAGAATTCTAATATGTAAAGGTCTATGGGTTATCTCATAAAAGGTAGTGTAATAAAGCATCAATCTAAATCAATTCATATCTATTTATATATGAATTCATTTATAACGTAAACAAATTAAGAGCTCTGAATCAATAAAAACTAAGAATATTGATTCACGAAAAAACAAATCAATATTAGAAAAAAAAAAATATTATTAATTTTTAGATATGAGAAAGGCTCCATTGTCGAATTCAGACCTAACCATTAATCGAGAAGTGATGGGAACGACGAAACCTGCAAATACTTAAGATTTTATTAAAAACAAATCTTAATGATTCATTAGGTGGGATGGCGGAAGAAACCAAAAAGCAATACATTTTTTAGGAGTTGTGCCCTACATTACATCTGAATTTGATTGATAATAAAAGAGTAAATATTCGCCCGCGATAATTTTGATTTTTTTTAATTTTTTTTTTTACCAATTCTATTTATTCTTTCTAATAATCAAAAAAATTCTAATAACTAATAATAAAAAGGAAAATAAAGATTCATTAGAACATTATAAAATAACAAATAATAGAACAAAACAACATTCTTTAGTTATATATGTATAACAAAAATTGTTTATTTATAAGAATCCATATTCAATTCTATATCAAAACAAGATATAAAAATTTTGAATAGATTCTATGAAATCTCAAAAAATCCCGCTATTCCATTATTCATTAAACATATGAATATTAGTGCATATTATTTTTTCGATTAGATTAAATGGATTATCTATATATATAGATAGATATCTATTTCAATTGCTTGATTCGCGAGGAGCCGTATGAGGTGAAAATCTCATGTACGGTTCTGTAATAAAGATGGAATTGAAAAACAACCATCAATTATAACCCCCAAAGAACCAGATTTCGTAAACAACATAGAGGAAGAATGAAGGGAATATCCTATCGAGGGAATCATATTTGCTTCGGAAGATATGCTCTTCAAGCACTTGAGCCAGCTTGGATAACATCTAGACAAATAGAAGCGGGACGGCGGGCAATGTCACGAAATGTTCGCCGAGGTGGACAAATATGGGTACGCATATTTCCAGACAAACCGGTTACAGTAAGACCTACTGAAACACGTATGGGTTCAGGAAAAGGATCTCCCGAATATTGGGTAGCTGTCGTTAAACCTGGGAAAATACTTTATGAAATGGGTGGGGTACCAGAAAATATAGCAAGAAAGGCTATTTCAATAGCATCATCCAAAATGCCTATACGAACTCAATTCATTATTTCAGGGTAATAAATTAGAACCAAAGGAAAGAGGTCTTTAGGATGAAAACAAAAAATGCAAATGTAGGTTCCTTTTTTTGAACACAAAATATTTTTACTTCCATTTTTGGACTGAAAGAATAAAAAAATGATATGATTCAACCTCAAACTCATTTGAATGTAGCTGATAATAGCGGAGCACGCGAACTGATGTGTATTCGAATCCTAGGAGCTAGTAATCGACGATATGCTTATATTGGTGACATTGTTGTTGCTGTAATCAAACAAGCAGTACCAAATACGAACTTAGAAAGATCCGAAGTGATCAGAGCTGTAATTGTACGTACTTGTAAAGAACTCAAACGTAGCAACGGTATAATAATTCAGTATGATGATAATGCTGCAGTTGTCATTGATCAAGAAGGAAATCCAAAAGGAACTCGAATCTTTTGTGCAATCGCCCGGGAATTGAGACAGTTAAATTTCACTAAAATAGTTTCATTAGCACCCGAGGTATTATAAGACGAAACCGTGCTATGGATAGATTATTTTTTTGTGAAATAGATTAATTAATCTATTTTATCTCACATATATCCCTTTTGTAGTAATTATTATAAGTATTATTTATAAGTATTATAAGCAGCAATTCTTATTTATTTCAGATTAATACTTGATAACCTAAACAATATATCTATATATAGAATATAGATATATATATAATAGAACGTAAAAAAAAAAAAAAATAATAATAAATAGAAAAAGGAGCATGTTGATTATAAAATAAAGGGCAACAATCATTTTTGTTTACCATGGGTAAGGACACCATCGCTGACATAATAACCTATATAAGAAATGCTGACATGAATAAAAAAGGAATGGTTCAAATACCATTTACTAACATAACAGAAAACATTGTAAAAATACTTTTACGAGAGGGTTTTGTTGAAAATGTCAGAAAACATAGAGAAAACGACAAATATTTTTTAGTTTTAACTCTACGGTATAAAAGAAATAGAAAAGGATCATATAACACTTTTTTAAATTTAAAACGGATCAGTACACCCGGTCTACGAATATATTCTAATTATCAACGAATCCCTCGAATTTTAGGAGGCATGGGGATTGTAATTCTTTCAACTTCTAGAGGTATAATGACAGATCGAGAGGCTCGATTAGAAAGAATTGGCGGAGAAGTTTTATGTTATATATGGTAATCTTTCTAACACCCGAATTATATGAGAAACTTCTATCCATTTTTGGTAAAAAAAAAGAGAGAGAAAAAAACGCAAGTTTCTAATATAACTTCCCCCCTTATGTATATTTGTGAATGTGATAAAGGATTTAACTGGAATTAAAAAAAGGGGGGATTCACGAAGATTTAATTACTAAATGAATAACTTACCCATGAATCATTTCCCCGGGGTATGTTTCAAGTTCCCTTATATAATTAATGCAAATTGGATTTTGATTATAGGATATGTTTCCAAAAAGATTCAACGTACTTTTTATGGGTATACGATAAGGAAAGAAAAAAAGTATAAGTCATTCAATTTAATTTGGGTTTTTTTCAACCTCAACATTTTTTTTATGGGGAAGGCCACAATTAGAAGTTCAAAACGTAAGGAAACCTTATTTTCTTCCAATAAATAAATTTGGGATTAACTTATTAAGTTAAGGAATGGCAAATATGAAAATAAGGGCCTCCGTTCGTAAAATTTGTGAAAAATGTCGATTGATTCGAAGACGAGGGCGAATTATAGTAATTTGTTCCAATCCAAGACATAAACAAAGACAAGGATAATATTTTAACATACAGAGGCTTTCTAAAAAAAATAGAATTATAAATATAGAAATTTATATTTTATCTTATTATATATATAGATTTTTCTATCAAATATCAAATTTTTATAAAAAAAAATGATTGATTGATATTTCAAATTTTAAATTTTATTTCAAAAATTGTATTTTATATTAATCGAACTAAAATATACTTAATATAGAAAAATCGAATATTAATTATAGTTATAAAAGAATTAATTTAATAAAGGATCCCCCTTTTTTGACACGAAATGGATATATCCATACCATATATCTTGGACTTATTTTTATGAAATAATTAAATATGGCAAAACCTATATCTAAAACGGGTTCGCGTAAAAATGTACGTATTGGTTCGCGTAAGCATACTCGTAAAATACCAAAGGGAGTTATTCATGTTCAAGCTAGTTTCAACAATACTATTGTAACTGTTACAGATGTACGAGGTCGGGTGATTTCTTGGTCTTCCGCCGGTACTTGCGGATTCAAGGGTACACGAAGGGGGACACCTTTTGCCGCTCAAACTGCAGCAGGAAATGCTATTCGAACAGTATCGGATCAAGGCATGCAACGAGCAGAAGTCATGATAAAAGGTCCAGGTCTCGGAAGAGATGCGGCATTAAGAGCTATTCGTAGAAGTGGTATACTATTAAATTTTATACGAGATGTAACTCCTATGCCACATAATGGATGTAGGTCTCCTAAAAAAAGACGTGTGTAAAACTAAAAAGAAACATTGAAAAGATTTCAAGAGAAATAAACAAGTCAAGGGTTTGATCAAAATAATATATTACTATGGTTCGAGAGAAAATAAGAGTATCTACTCGGACACTACAATGGAAGTGTGTTGAATCAAGAATAGACAGTAAGCGTCTTTATTATGGACGCTTTATTCTGTCTCCACTTATGAAAGGTCAAGCCGATACAATAGGCATTGCAATGCGAAGAGTTTTACTCGGAGAAATAGAGGGAACATGTATCACACGTGTAAAATCAGAAAAAATACCACATGAATATTCTACCATAATAGGTATTGAAGAATCAGTACATGAAATTTTAATGAATTTGAAAGAAATTGTATTGAGAAGTAATCTGTATGGAACTCGGGACGCATCTATTTGTTTCAAAGGTCCTGGATATGTAACCGCTCAAGACATCATTTTACCACCCTCTGTGGAAATCGTTGATAATACACAACATATAGCCAACGTAACAGAACCCGTTAATTTGTGTATTGAATTAAAAATTGAGAGGAATCGTGGGTATCGTATAAAAACACTAAAAAACTTTCAAGATGGAAGTTATCCTATAGATGCCATATTCATGCCTGTTCGAAATGTAAATCATAGTATTCATTCTTATGTGAATGGGAATGAAAAACAAGAGATACTCTTTCTCGAAATATGGACAAATGGAAGTTTAACTCCTAAGGAAGCGCTTTATGAAGCCTCCCGGAATTTGATTGATTTATTTATTCCCTTTTTACACGCAGAAGAAGATAAATTTAATTTAGAAAACAATCAACACAAAGTTACTTTGCCCC